TATCTATAAAGAAAGCACAGACTGCCTTGACTCCCCCCTGCTTCTTTGCTTGCTTTCTTCCGTTTGACCGGACAGACTGAAACTCGGACTGACCCATGGGATTTCCTCTCACTGGCTTGGAACCGTTGTACAGCAACTATTCATCAAATTTTTGCCTCGTCGCCCTATTCTTTTGATTTTCCCTTCTATTTAGAATTTAAAATAGCGTTGAGACTATTCAATGAAAAATGCTGTCCTCGCCTTGTCTTGAGAAATTGGGCTCCGTCCAAAAGCCAGCCCCTACCCGGCTCAAGCTGATCCATTCGTAATATAATTTGCTGTTTCGCATCAAGGATGGCTTCAGCTTTATCGAAAAAGAGTGTAAAATCATAAAGAAACTTTTTCCTTTGTACTCCCATACAAGGCGACGAAAGACTTCTCCCCGGGTTTCTGCCCCAACAACCTGCCGATCGATTTCTAAAGTCCTTTCATCTGCTTTAGGTCAGCCAGCATCCACCTCACTCACGAACAAGCAGTCCCACGGAGCGCTAACTATCACTATCAATTGATTCAATTGAATAATCGAAGACAGATCGTAAGGAGATTTTCGATTAGTTAGCACTACCCCAGATCCATATGCATAGTAAAAGAAGAGGGTAGACAGAGGTGCAACCTTATTGGCTTAAGCATCCGATTTTGTCCATGAGGAGGAAGAATACCGGGTTATCGAATCCCCTGCTGTTAGCATAGCAAGAAAAGGAGCTCTGGGAGTTTCTCAAAGGGAATGATTGGACAAAGAGAAGAAGGGCAACTAGTCTTCTTTCGACCAGTAAAGGCAGTTGCCAGACTGTTGAGTGAAAGCTCTTTCGGAATAGGTAATCCAAGAAGGATTCCCAAGCTCTTTGATAGAATGGCTTGTTTGCAGGTTTGACATGACATTAGAATGAATAGGCTAGGCTGCTACTGCTATTGAATCCCCTGATGTGAGGGTAGGCTTGATGCTAAAAAGAATCCCGAGGGCAAAAGTAAATCAGAATAGGCTTTGAGGGAGAAGGAATCCCCAGCTATTGACTCAGCTACTATTGAATCCTCTCCTAGGGCATTAAAAGAAGAGTACGACTCACACAAAGCCGAAGAATCGAAGGTTGAAGGGAGAAATCTACGGAAGAAGAAGTTTTCATTCTTTTCTTCTTCGAAGCGATGGAGTAGCTATGATGAATCTAAGGCCTTCCCTTGATCCGCCTCAAGTGGAATCGCTTTCTAGTTGAGGGCATTCATTCTTGAGTGGGAATGTCCCCCTTCTCCCAGTTGTTCTGTGTTACTGCCAGGTTCTGGAAAAAGCTTAGTAGATCGAGATGGATATCGATTCAGGGATTTTCATGCTAAGGAGAATCTCACGCTCGAAAGCGAGTCACCCTAAACAGCATCCGTTCGCCCCCACTCTTGGGAGCTCGAACGTCAATAGCGAGACTGATTACCAATCCCGGGGAAGACCCAGCAGAACCTGCAGTTTATCTACAGAAGCTTCGACTATTTATATATGAAAAAATCCACCAAAGAGAGGATTCGAAGTGAATTGATAGGACGAATTCTCAGGTTGAAGCGAAAGGATGGCGCTAATCCCAACATGAAGGAATATTCATGCTTTGAGATTGATTCAGACAAGACAATTGACCCACGGTAACTGATCAACCGGGTAGAGCTCACGATCATTCAAAGACGTAGGTCCGGAAGAAGAATGGCTGACTCGCATTGTACCTACCGTCGAAGGCTTCACCAGCGAAGTGGATCCCAACTCTATATCCGAAAAGGGCATATACAGATCTTGCCTTTACTAATAGGGGCTGATCCATGGCCGGACACTCTATCTCATCTGGGATCACATTACGTGCGGGAATTTGTAGCGGAGATCCCCTTAAGCACAATCAAGGCCCACCTACGTATGTATTCACGATTGAACCAGACAACGTAGCTTAATCCATGGAACAAACCCCACACGCTGCCACCATGTGAGAGTCGGTGCGTAATGGATGTACGCCTGCCTTCGAAAGCTCCATTCCTCTTTACCAGGATCCTGGAACCTGATTGAAAATCACGAGTCGAATTTCTCTCTACCTATTCGACTATCAAGCTCTTGAAACCCTGTCTAGCCTACCGCCCTCCTCCTCTTTTGGTCGCTTCGCTCTCCTCCCTCGGCTAACGCCCGGAAAGACAAAGATTTAAGTCTAAACCTAAAGCCGCTTGAAAGAGCTCACTAGATTGATCGCAAGCAAAAAAAACCTTCAAACTCGCATTCGCATGTTGGTTGTTCTTCACTAAACATCGAGGGTTCAGGTGAAAGTGAAGGCTCGAATCGGACTCTAGTCTCGGCCTACGTCTCTTCAGGTCCGGCTTTCATTAAAGGGCTTCCTTGAAAGTACTTTTAGGATACCGCTTGAATAACGATAATCGGATTGTATTTTTGTAGCTTCACTTTCGATAGGCCTACATCTCGCCTTCAAATACCGGAAGAAAATCAATTCTGCGACTCCCGGAACTGAGACGTACCGCTCACCGCAAAGAAGAGTTTTTGTACTACCTTTTTTATCCATAAAGGCTTGAGCGCATCGCTTTCCAACTGCGCCTACTTATTGCTTGAAAGTCACCCTCGACTTCCGGCTGTCCCGCTAACCGAAAGAGGCATTTTATTCTGAACGCTTTCACTGAACTACTTACCCCATATATGACGAGCTGAACTAGCTGCTTTCTTTCTCTTCACGAGAGTACTTCGCTTGTGCTGCTTCCCGAGCTTATGTCAATAAAATAAGTCACTCTCGCTTAACTGACATAGCATTTAACGATTCGCCGACGTCGGGAAATAGTACAATATTCATGTGAAAATGAAAGAAGCCGCTATAAAGGGAAGAAGAACATCCTGCGCCTTCACCTGCGAAGCGCTATGCTCCTGCTTACGAAAAAAGACTTTCCAAGCGAACTACTGAAGACAGACTACTGGGAGTGGGAATAAAGCTCCAGCCCTTAGCCCTGAATTAACTGCCCGAGGGCCCACCTATGCTACTACCAAGCCCACTGCTGCCAAGCAAGGGATGGCAATAACTAAAACTTCGATACCTAAATGAATTCACCCAAAGACTTAAGACCGAACCAATCTCATTCTTTTCTTCAGGACTAACCGAAGCAGAAAGCGAAGCTCCTCCGTAATGCTTTATCTATTTTTGACTAAAAATGAAAAAAAAAAGATCTCAGTGATTTATTACATCGCTGGCTATGCAACTATAATTAGTTTATAGCGGAACTCGGCTGGGACAGCAGAAAAGAAAGAAGGGACGTACTCCTACTTAAACTTCTCTTGCTTTAGCGCGGCGAATATCGCACTTTAGCTAGAACTTTCATGGCTTACCGCCCTTTAGCGCCTATGGTCTAACTAAAAGAAAAGTACTCGTCAAGGGCTAAGCGTGAACCTTCACTTCCGCATCTAGCCAGCAAAGGAAGACGCAAGGTCTGGGCAGCTTTATTATAAATTAGAGAAGCAGAACCTCCAGCTCTGCATAGGGAGGAAACTTGATCCACTCGATTTATGCACCAATATTCTTCACTACCTATCTGATTCGCTCGTTCTATCTCCTTGGGAGATAGTGGGTCTTCCCCTACTCATCACGCCCACCGTTAAGGTTCCGAGGCCATCGTCGGCATGCTGCTCGTTGGTTACCCCTTTTTCACAATCCACTGCCTTCCTTACCCGAAATCACACTCCCAAAGTTTTCTTCCCTCCGCGCTCCCCCTTATTCTCCCAGCATGGTTCTGCTGAAGTGGGGGCTCAATCTCTCTCTCTCTAAGCCACTGAGTTTGGAACCTAGGAAGGCTTTGCCCCCTTTCGAAGCCTGCCGGGGTGGAGGCGTCACCCTTGGAAGCGAAGAAGGAGGCTAGATTAGCCGAAAGATGGTTATCGGTTTAAGGGCGCAAGGTGTCCCTGCTTTTTCAGGATAAGAAAGGGTAGATCAAATGTCTTGAGCCAATGTCCGAGTACCAGGCGCTACGGCGCTGAATAAACCCATGCCATTCCTCACTCCGGAATGAAGGTAGGGCAGAGGCATTCGAAGAAGCTGTTTTTTCAGACGCAGAAAACAAACAGAAGATACCACTGGAAAATCGACAACTGTCGATCCAGCCTGAACAGCAGCATTAGCCGTAGAAGGAGCCTTAGAGGCAATGTTCAGGACTTCTTCTTCCGCCTGTTCTAGCACCAGCTTCCTTTTCTTCCCTTTCGACGTAGCTTTCGAAGCAAGACAAGAAGGGCGGGAACTGCAGCAGTGATCGATCATGGGTAAAAATCGGAAAAAGTTAACAAATAACAAAACATATGATGATCGATCGAATTTACCTTCAGACAGTGGGCTAGGGAGTCTCCTCTCCAAGGAACCGCTAGCGATCACGAAATAGCACGCTGCCAGCATTCGATCATAGTTTTCCTGTCCAGCAGGACTCAGGCTAAGAGCGTCCGGGACACTCTCACCCTAAATAGAAGGGTCAACACCACCTTTTTCGTCATCAGGCGGTTACTCACACACATCCTCACCACACCATCCCGAGAAAGAAGATTGAACCGCTTCGGCGCCGTACCATTCAGACTGCTACGATACACTGGAACTGGTATAAACTGTCGAAACCCCTGTTGTTGAGCGCAGTTGGTGTATTGGGAATCGTACTTTCCGCGTTTATATGCTTCTTTGAGTGTTTATACGCGTCAGCATATCAATTTGATAAAGGGCGTGAACACTCCACTCAAGTATGATGTGGAAGTGGGATATCGCGACGAGATGCCTATAATCTTTTATATTGTAGCATTTTGAAGTAAAGGCAAAGCGAATCCGAGAGTTTGGCGACACGAGATCATGGAAAGAAAGGGACTCATTAGGCGGGTAGCTCGATATGGCCACGGTGCCGCCGCGTTCCCGATGTCCATAATGGAAGTGCTTTTCGGCTCATTGTGCTTGCGAGACGAGACGATCCGAGGATCGGTGATTTTCAAAGTCTGTTGGGAACACGTAAACGCCACTGTGCTATGCCGGATCAAACCATTACCGACCATATCAACACTGTTTCGGGCCCCACGATTCAGAGATGGATAGATAGAATTTTTGAGATACGAGTCTCTCAGTATACTTCCAGACAGAAAGGAGACCCCGAAACATATTGTCCGGTGCTTCTGGCTCTGCCACCAAGGTTCACTTTTTTTAGCGTCGAAATCTCCTATTGAATCGATCTCTTGCATTGCATCCAAAGTCTCTTTTTGTCGAGAGGCACCCATCTTCGTAAAGGCTGTGGCATCTATCGAACTATCTTTCTCACCGGCTCGAGAAATCCGATTCAAGGGAATCTTCAATCGAGGCTTAGATTCCATTATCTTATGTTCAGTTATAGAGGCTCATCTTTCATTGATAGGAATGCGGGTATTTTACCCGCACTTGGCATTCCAGACTTTTTTGCACAAGAGTCTCAATTTTCCGCCGATCCCGGGGATAGGAACAGTCAGATGAGACCCGCTAGTTGGGTTCAATACCGATGAAAGAGGGGGATCTTTAGGAACAAAGTGTGGCGAATCAAGAGGAATGAGCTACCTTTGATACGGGCGGATTATCCCCCACCGATAAAAAATAAAGAATAGGCTGATCTAGAGAGACAGGCGAAAACTCCGCTGCTCCCCCCATAAGTTCATCATGCAGAAAGATGTAACAGGAAGGCAGGAGGGATTGAATCGGGTCGAGTAGGGGAATCGGAAGCAAGCGACCAAAAAGGGCGGAATACTAGACTCGCCCTTGGACGAGGCGGAAGAAGAAGATCGGTACTCTTTTTCCCGCCCCCAGACGGATCAGTTGATGGATAGAGGTTCATCTTGCGTCGAAGATGCCACTCCGGAGTCTCTTTGGACAGGAATCATTACCTTCGATAACATCGACTCATCTTGCAACTCATCTCTCCGCCGCACTTTGAGGGAGGGACACCGCCGCTCACTCTAGCAAAAACTATACGCATCGAATGAAGGTGACTGGCCCGATCCGAAGAGGGAAGAGAAAGTCATCGCTTCTTTGTGCTAGTCTTTCCAATTTCGCAGCTCTTTCTTTTGAGACGAATGAATTCCGAATAAAGGAAGGCGGTCGTGATAGGGAAAGGCCTTGCCTTATTACCAGGAAAGAGAAAATGGGCCAAATCGCCTGCTAGAGAAGAAGCTCTTAGGGAATCGATCTAGACTAGATGAGATGCCGGTGCCATTAAACTAGCTGCCAGAACGAGTTCAAGAGATGAGGATCCAGGTAGTGAAGTCACCCTCGGGGGAAGAATCATTCCATTCACTTGTTCAACTGCTAAGAAGAATCGCTTTTCTCTTGCTTGAATGTGGCACAAAAAGAAGAAGAGGCGAAGGAACCCGCGGAGAAGCTTCATGGCCTGGAGCCGGGCTAGAGGTAGAAGGGAATCAAGGAAAAGACAGACTTCGTCTTCTCTCTTGTCGACTGGGAACGAATGCTAGCATGGCTTGAATAATGACTCTCCTTCCCTTGCATTGAGTCAGTGTCGATGGTAGGCTTTCGGATAGAGAGAATGCTTTCGGGTAGGGTGGTAGGCTTCATGCTATGCTGGTATGCTTGATGATAGTCAACATGCTTAATTGGTATCGGTCTTGTTCAAAATCTTTCCGTAGTAGATCCCTTAAAGGAATTGATCGACTAAAGGAAGAATTGGTGCTTGACAAAGAATTAGCCCGGACCCAGAAAGCCAAAAAAAAGGCTAGATTTTTCTTTGCCAACAAGGGGAGTCGATTTAGTAGTTCACGATGAAAGGCATAGTAGAGAAAGGCGAGAAAGACCAGGCAATCTCCGAGTTGAAATCGATCCCAGACCCGGTAAATAGGAGTTTTCCCAGCTCCAGGGAAATTTCTTTTTGAACGATCCCAAGTGCTAGCCGAAAGGCTGATTCGGATGATGCTTTCACTGCCATAGTTGAAGGAAGGAGAGCAGCAAATCCTTCTCACTTTCTCGAGATGAAGAATAGCCGCTTTGTTTCGGTTTCGTAGTCAAGGGATGAGACTTGACTTCTTCCCCCGCTTAGGCACCTTAAGCGTTAGTTCTGCTTTCACATCTGGATGCCGAGATGGTTGAATATAGTATGTGTGCAGCGACTGCCTTCTCGATTTTTGTTGTCGATGAAGTGGAACGAATCCTGGGATAGAATCCGCACCTTCTGACTTTCTTTGCGTCCTTTTTCGACATAATTCAGCTCTGCATCTAGGCTGAGTTTTTAGCCATTTATTTTGTTCAAGACCTCATTGAGGAGGGTAAGATCCAACTTGATGAGAATTCTACCCAACTCTCAACATCTACCGCTGCTCCATCGAACCCGAATCTGAACATGGTTTACAAACCCACTTGCTGACCATGTTCAGAGAGAGGGCAAGGCTCCCATGGAGAGCCAAACTCAAGCATGCCAAAACAACAACAAGCTAGCGTTAATCAGACTTCTCATCCTTATGGTGCAGTGCCATCCTGTTATGGAAACTTTGACAAGCAGTCTACGGCACCTAAACAACCGCTAGTGAGAATTCCTCCTCCTATGGTTATGCCCACTTTTGTAGCAAAAAATCCTCAAAAATCTTTGACTACTCCAAACATTTAAGTCCTCGAGGTGGCGGATCCTCGAGAACCGCTCACCCCTTCACAGGAAACGACTTATGCTACGCCACCCCAAGCAGCGGTCGGGGCGCCCATCGACATGGCGGGGAAGCCTAGCATAACGGCTATCCCACACTTGTTGGCTAGGTCCATTCCATTGAGGCTTGATAATCTTTGCATCAACACCCTTCCCTTGTGCTACAGACAGCATCAGTCAATACCACCAGGTCAGGAAGAATTTCTCATTCGAAGCCACAGTCTCAACCAGTTGGCACTCATCCTGCTCTTCCTTCCTCGAGCATCGATGCAGCAAGGCGCTTGCGTCGATTGAAGTATTTCAGTTAGACTATGGGAATTCTATGAATATCCCCTGTCTTTGCGGGCCCTTTTGTAGGAGCAGCAATGGGACCCATCAACCGACGTTCCCCAGCCCCCTCAACCATTTGGTGTTCGTTCTGAGAGCCAGAGGAGCCTACGGGCCTCCAGACCCTCTTTCTGGTCTTCTTTGGTGCTGATGTCTGCGGTGCCTGCTCGAGCTGCTTTTAGTTATGACTTCCTAGCCCATCCATTGCTTCCTTCCCTCTTTTCTTTTTGTAGCATCTAGCTTTCTGCTTTCGTAGGCTTAGGTTTGGATTGCAGCTAGCTAGGACACATGGCTAAGACAAGGAAGCTAGATAGAGTGCGAGTGTGGGTAAGCAAGAAGTAAGCCAGGGAGTGCTTTCATGGCGTGCTAGTATCGCTACTTCGCTTTTAGTGTTAAGCTAGTGGTAAGGCAGCAGTAGGCCAGAAATCCTTCTTTCTAAGAGTATGCCTTTCCGGGCCCCCCGCTTTCAAAGCGAAGACGTTGACTAGTAGCCGGCTGACTTACGAATACCAGCACCACTAAAAGAAAGAAGGCTTTCTCCATCTGTGAAAAGCATTGGCATCAAAAGGGTGGGCTAAAACCCTGTATTCAATAATGGCATAAAAATCAGACTATAAGGGCTTTCGGGCTTAGCACCCGAACGAAGACACGACCCGTATTCTTTTTTTCGATTAGTCTTTTGTTTTTTCGGAATCAGAGGAGCAGCCAAAGGGGCACCTATTTGCATCTGAAAAGCGGTAAAGTCTGACCCTCCCTTTGCTTTCGGGTTAGGAATCTCCCCTCACCATCTCACTTGAAATCGATAGATTTTTCTACCCGTTTTCGAAAATTCGATCTCACTTACGAAAACAGAAAGACTTTGTCCACACCCCCTAGCATAGCCCTCCTATTGCAGAGGATCTCATCGATTCAAGCGATTCTGCTGAACAAGTTGGATGGTTGGGATTCCACACCAGGTTTTTATGGAGCCGGGGTTGAACCCACTGAAGGCCGTTCTCTACTAATTGATCAGAGTGGAGACTTTCTAGCTTAGCCTATCCAATATCCGATTCAAAAAGAGCTTTTTACCATTAAGCTATTTGGTTACCGACTCTCAATCATTTTCTTTTTCGCGGGGCGATTGGATTGATAAGGAACGGCGCACCACTGACTCTGACTAATAAGGTTTAGATTGCAAATCCTATTATATATGGTATAAGACCATCGACAATCTTTTTTTATTCGGTTACCGAGACTAACTAGTAAAAGACTTTCCACTCATTCTAGATTCTATCTATCTTCTATGATAGAGTTTGGCAAGGACCTCCAGCGAAGGCGGTTTTCAACCTTTCATGCTCTCACCACAAGTCCTTCCTCTCGTTCTTAAGCTTAGGGAAGAAATCTCTTTCATTTTTTAGCTCGACTTCTTTCCTTGATCCTTCTACCTGTGTGAAGTAAGTGAGGGAGCATGAACTTTGCAAGGCTGAGCTAGCGGAGATGTAGCGTAGGGATGCGAGAGTTTAGCGCAAGATGCGAGATCAGGAAGCGAGAGGATAAATCATTAATTCAGCAAGGCTGGGCATCTTCAACCTCAAAGACCAGCTAAGCATCATCACCTAAGGCATATAGCTCTTTCCGTCGCTTTCCTTCTCCCCCTAAACCTTCCTGCCTTCCCCCAAGAGAGATTTATTTATCGGCTTCTTTCATCTTTTCTTCATCTTCCGATCATCGACAAGACGGGAAAAGAATGGTCGCAAAAGGTCGGCATTCCACCCTCAACCCTTCTCACTTCCGTCTTGTTTAACTTCTATTTGGATACCTTAGATAGAGCATTTTAATCCCGGTTTCCCATGTATTCATATCTTCGCTGTGATTCTCATGTCTGCATTCCAATATTCTATTCGCCGAGGGATCGTACGAAGGGTTTCTTTCGCAATTTACGAATTTAGTGATAGAGCTGGACCTAAGTTATCAGACGACCCCCGTAGAACCAGGAGGGGTTGGAGTGGAATGCCCAGAGGGTATTCTGTTTATTTCTACTCAAGGGACTATTCATATTGTTTACAACAACTGACTTTAATAAGAATAAGGAAGGACGACTGGACGATAATGAGGAGGACGACAGACCCACTCACGATCTACTAAAGGGCAAGTAGCTTGATATTGGTTCAAATCCAATTCGTGGGATAACAGTGATCTTTAGCCGGTCATGGCCAGAATGCGCCGGATTTCACAGCATTTCAAACAAATGCTTTCAGAAAAGAAAAGGTTTCAGAGGTTGGGGCGGGCAAACAAGAAAGACATGGGAGTTGTAGACATAAGATTCTTCGATGATGATGTTATGATATTTCAAGAGTCTATTTTCTGATTGTCGAATAGTCTGATTTCCCTTCTTACAAGACTATTCTCCGAAAGCAGATGTCGGCGAATGATCTCTTTATCTTTATTTTAAAAGGTGAATATTCTGTTATCTTCTCACCCGAACGGATATGGGGTTGGGGGAGGGAAAGTGGGTAAGGGGGTTCCCTTCATATTCCATATTCCCCTACTTAAATCTTTCAATCTTGAGACAATTCTCGCCTAACTCGGTATACTTTTGAGCCTTTCACAAAAGGAATTCGTGCAGCTCATGGATAGTATCAACTTTCAAGGCTTGGCTAAACTGAGCTTTCACGTGGAAATCCAGCTTCTATTGAACTAACTTAGCTGCCATTGCCAGAAAGACGAAGACAAAAGGTGCGAAGCGAGTCTTTAAGCCCTAGGAATGAAAGATCCCAAGATCCTCCCTTCTTTTGTGGGAAGGGCTAGTTGTCTTTGTTGGAGGTATCTCTTGTCTTATTCAAGCAGGTATCCGATGTTAGTTAAAATAGGAACTCTTCTTACCTAAAAAGGGAGTTCGCTCAGTGACCCAGTTCTTTGAGTCCAGCCAAAGCCAAGTAGTTCGGCTAAGCTTCATGGCATTTATAGGGCTCTGTAGCCAGAATAGAAAGTAAGGTTAAGGGGAAGAGAGAAGGAGCTTTAAAAGAGAACTAAACTGATTCAACTAATACCAATGGAAGCCCTTTGGCAAGAGTGGGAAAGGCCTTCACGGAATGAGGAGGATCCGGGAAGGGCATCTTAAATGAAATCGATCCCATACCTGCGATTTTATTTAGGAGTTTTCCCAGCTCAAGGCACCAAGATGACTGAAGAAGATGGAGAGAACTCGAGTCAAAAGTCCGAGTAAACCAAGAATTCAGTAGGAATCGGACCTGAGACAGGGAATTCCCTAGGAAAAAGGTCGTTCAGTCACTTTCCGGGCTCTCCTGACTCTTGGAAAGGTAGCTTTTCGGTAATTAAGAAAAGAGCCGATTCTCTGCATCAATTCCTTGCCTTTGCTCTCATTGCTGCTTGAAGTCAAGTCTGTTAAGTGGAATCCCCCAAATGGAAAATAAGTAGTCTAGTCATTGTCGGGACGGAAAGCTACTCTTCAACCACTTATTTAAGCGCTATGCATCTAAGCTCAGTCTTTCTGGCAGCTATCTTGCTAAACCTAGATTCTTGCTAACTAAAGAGTTCCTTTTTATTCTCTTCTCTCTTTATGCTCGAAATCGTACTCATTCGACATCTAATTCCATGGGCTGGGCATACCCATTCTTTAGCTCATTCTTCTCTTTCTTTTACTTTGAGGAAGATCCCACGAATTGTCTTCTATCGACATCGTCTGCTTACTCTTATCGTACGCTCTTCTTACCCGAAATCATTCCCAAATCGTCTGGTACTTTGTCCGCTCTCCCTTACCTGGTGAAGGGGATAGAATTTGACAAGCTGATGCAGCTAAGAAAGAGAGTCTCGTTGAAAGCAGGAACGAAGACTGTGACGACTATTTGAACTAGTTGAAAAGGTTTGATTGACCCTTGGGATTGAATCTGGCCAGGGCGCCCCCGTAAGGCGTCGGGTAGGGATTTGAAAGCTTAGGCCTCTCCTCATTTAGTTCTTTCGTTACGCCGAGAAGAAAGAGAAAGAAGCTTGGAAGAGGAGATGGTCAATCTTCTCTTATGGACGAGACTGCTAAAAAAGAGGCTCTTTAAAGCCAGAACGAGTCCTCTCTTGCGAGAGGGATAGGTGGGAAAGGGGGAGAAGGTCTTTTGGCAATATAAGGCATACTTCTAATCGATTATTTGGCCTTTTGTGATCGAAACAACCTAGGAAAAGTTGTCAGCCTTCATCACCTACCTCCCAGACCAAGGGAAGAAGGTCTCAGATCCCTGTAGTTCGAGCCCCTTTTTTTAACCCAGTTCCTGTACTGTTTTTGAATGAATTCCAGTCAGTAAAGTAATCTGGTGGAAGGGGCCCTCCTCACCACTCCCCCTCCCCTTATCATGGAAGCAACCAAAGAAAAGATAGCTCACCATGACAAGGCCTTCCTTTCAGTGCGTGAAAGAAGTTCTGCTCTTTTCACTGCCTTACTTTGGACCCTCTCTAGCCAATCCAAAGGCGGCCTACCCGCTTTCCTTTCGGTCAGCTGCCCCTCAACCGCTTTAGGGGACTTTCTCGTTAATAAGCAATTCACACCACTGTCAAATTCCACACCATTTCCCCTGGATTGACTGATAACTCCTCTCTGAGCAGCGATTGAACTGCACGTTCCACGTGCATCCAGCAGGAATCGAACCTGCGCCACCCGGCATCCTGCAAGAAAATTCCTCTTTCACTATAGAGTTTATTATTCATAACAAAAGTAAAAACGTTAAAGAAAGACCCTCATCAACAAATAAAACAAATGACAAATATATCCTTATTACATGACATGAAAGACTTGTAACATAACACTTACAACAAATCGCATGACGGACAAGCCAAGAAGCAAAGCAACTACAATCACAAACTATTTTTGAATGAGGCGCTTTTCTCGCTTGTTTAGTAAAGTCCAGTTTTTGGCCCTATCTTGCAAGGGAGCGGGGGAAGAAAGAACATTCTTATCTGACTCTAGTTCGGTTTCACAAACACTTCTATATTAAAAAAACTCATCCGCTTGTAAATGATTGGTGTAAGAATTTTTCACTGATTAGGTGTGCTCAGTCTCATCCGTGTAAGAATTTGGAATTCCTTTTCCAACTCGTCCCGGAATGGGGGCAAAGAACAAGAAGAAAAGAAAAGGAGAAATTTGTCCAATAATAATTATATAAAAAAATAGAATAGAGCAGCTTGTTAATAAAACCTACCGGACGACTCGAAGTTCTTCCGTGTTTTCAATAGTGAGTGAAAACAAACCGTGTTCCGTCCCTGAGGTTCATTCAAAACCTAAACGTAGTTTTCTAGTGTCTCTAGAGTCAATTCTGCCTTTCCCCTATTTAAGATGCCAGTTGCCACCAAGTTCTCCCTTTTCTCAGTCCAGAATGGATGGGGATCCAATTGGGCCATGCGATCGATAATATCCTTTATTAAAAAAATTATGGCATCTATCTGGTCGTCATCGACCGTTCTTCCTGGGGAATACAAAGCGATTCTCTTTTTGATTTCCTCGTGCTGAAAATGGAACCAATCAGAAGGAACCTCCTGTGGAGCGGGATCAGCCGGTGCTGGCGCCTGCGGCAGCGCCTCTTGAGCCCCCTGCGGTTGTTGAACCGGCTGGTCAACCTCAACGGACTGCTCCCTCTCGTTGATGCTAGGAGTCTCAAAAGAGTCGAGGGGAGGTACGGAGATCTGGGAAGTATGAGAAGGGAGGGGGGGTAAACCAGTGGATGGAATTGGTGGAAAGTTACTCCAAGGAGAGTGAGCGAGGCCTGCATTAGAAGGGCCGGCAGCATTTGTCGGCTGGTTGACGCTCGCTTCCGAGCTTGATGGGGTGGAAGGGGCCGGAAGAGAAGGTGTTTGCCCTCCCCCCCGAAGTAACGCCACAAACAAAAACTAAAGTGAGAAAATCTGAACAAAAAAGACCTAAGTGAAGAACTAAGTAGATTCGCAAAAAAAAGCAAAATGAATAGATGAGAAAGAGAATGGATACATTGAAAACTCAAAATAGAAAACGGGAGTTTTTTTTTCAAACGAAAACTAGAAAAGCGAAAAAGCAAATTTAAGCCTAAAATAATGATTGAAAAAAGTACTAGACTGGAAGGGGTGGTCATTATAGCGGTTCCTTCTGCTCCTAGAAAACGTCCCAAAGAAATTGCTACAAAAGCACCGAGAGCACTACCGATGAGAGGCACTACTCGTAGTAGAGCTGAGAATAGGGTAGAACGATTATTCATAGTATTAATAATATATACCGGCTGTACCGATTATATGTCGGATAGGCGCCCGCCCCCCAGCCAGTGTCCATCTTCATGAAATGACATTGGTAGACGGGTTGGGACCAGCCTTCTATCCCGGGGAACAATGTTCCACTTATTCTCTACACACCTGTGCTCGGCCGGTTTTACCTACTATTGGATTTGAACCAATGACTCTCGCCGTATGAAAGCGATACTCTAACCGCTGAGTCAAGTAGGTCAAGCTGAGTCAAGTCAGAGAAAATAGACTATAAGAGAAAGCCAACCAAAGCGCAACCAGAGTTCTCCGCGGGGTGGAGCGCTAAGAAAGAGAAAGCGTTATCGCTATACGAAATGAAGCAGCGGCTAGCACGCTAAGATCAACCACTTGGAAAAGGCGTCGCCTTTCTTTCTCGGTCGTCTGTCTTAATTCATGTTGTAATGCGGTCGTTCTCTGCTGCAATTGGTGTTTTCACTCCCCACTCTCCACCATAACCCAATTTTTCTACCATATCTCAGGAGTAGTCAAAGGAAGTACGGCGGGCATTCTTGAATTCCCCTTTTGGGTTGGCACGCGAGGAAACCAGACAAGGAATTCTATCCCCTTCACCCGGTCTCAAACCCGCTACTGCTACCGGAAAGAAATATGATCTACAAAGCCGGCTTATAGAAAAGCCGTACATGGTACGGTACGCTTCCCGCAACAAGAAGAGGAGTTTTGTCGCTTCGCTCTCTATAGGCCTCAACCGCTTACTTAAAGTATAGATTGATCCACCGGACTTTCGGAACAAAACTGAACGGATAGGATAGGATAGATTTCAACAAGCTTTACCGAACCGAACGGAAAGAAGAAAAGAGACCGGAAGGGTAAGCATTTCAGACCCTATGTGCGAGTGAGGTGCAATGATCCTGTTGACAAAGAGAATTTGTGTTCAGCATACATCTCAAATTGATGTCCCCAATCCAACTAAGCTAAGCCCGGCATATCGGCACGAGAACACTGAATGTCTTCACTTAGGAATACAAAATTTTATGGTCTTATGATGACCGAAACTACTTCTACTGCTACGTTATTGCTTTCATAAAGCGTCAGTAGCGATAGAGCCTCTCGTATCTATGCGTACACACAACTAGCGGTAGATGAGCGCATGAGTTCAGATGGATCAGTTGAACGTGTATATCTCCGTCTGATTATTGAGTAGATTACCCACCGTATGGAAAAGTGGAAGGGCAAATGACCAGAAAAGACCGGAGAATAGAGCCATAAGAATGTCTCCGTAGATTGCTATTCGAAAAACTCTCTCCGGACTAAGGCCCGCAGCTGCAGGCTATCATGTCACCATTGAATAACATTCATACGACGATGCCATCTGTTTTGGACAACGCCCTACCAGTTGTGAACCTTCCAGATAAGGTGAACTTGGTTGAACCTTCGAGATGAGGTTGGCGGCACCAACGGGATCGAGCAGTCAGGGGCAACCAGAGTCACAAGCTCTTGCGAATATCTTTGAAGGCTGGTCAGGGAGAAAGCCAGGGTATAGGTAAGGCTACAGCCTCTTCCTTCACACATGAAAGAGAGTGGAAGGATAAGAGGTATAGTAGGCGCTTTAAACGTACTGGAGGGGAGGGACTTCTTTCGACCCTTGCCGGCTGGCTTGCTTGAAGAAAGATAGCCAAATCCAATAGATGAAACTAGAATCTATTATCTTACTATTTATTATACTATAACTAGAATTAGAAGACTATGACTATATACGATGAAAGTGGCAGACAACGAAGGTGGACAGCCTCGAGATGGCCCCATGCCAGCATGAGTCAAGCTGCTTCATTCTCCTGTCCGCTGGAGCCCAGTGAGGTTTCATTTTCCTGTCAAAGTAGGGTCCTCTCTCAGCACGCCATTCCTACGCCTATGGCTAACAGGGTCGAAATGGCTTTGATGGTTGAAGCCGACTAGGCCCAGAGCGTCACTATAGCCCACTTTATTCCATTCCCTCTGTTGTCACTGGGCGCAAATCGCCCCTTGATTGTTTAGCCATTTTGAAAGCGTCCTTCCTTCCCCCTAGAATCCGTCACAGTAAGATCAGTGAGTGTCACTTTTCTAACTAACTCACTATATAGTTAGTTATAGTTATAAGAAAGCAGCAGGAGAGTAGAGCGCTAAAGGCAGCTAGAAAGCGAAGCTACTCGAAAACCTTTGAATATGAGTAGGCTTCCTTGCTTTACTCTTTTAGCTTCTAGTATTCCTAACTCTAAGAAAGAGGTAAGTCAAAAGGGGATTCTAGCCTTGCTCCTTCTATCTCCTTAGGCTTATCAAGGAAGACTCGCTCTAGATCTTCATTTGCTTCTGCTTATAGGATAGCACCTTCAGGAAGTTCCTATTAAAATAGGGGACTATTACAGGATGCTTTGCATACAGACTAGTTGCATCCCTTAGATGGCTGCCTTCTACTTACAGAAGGACTCACTGACGGAAAGGATTCATACCCAGACTAGTCCTACCTCTGCTTCTAATGCTCTTAGTCTTGTTGTAGTCCTTGCTCAAAGTACTAGGCTTTCAGACACTTCCTACTCCCTAAGAAGAGTCCTTAGGAAAGGAGGATCCATCTCTTTAAAGTAAGGTAATCGATTCCTTTTTTTTTGAAGTTTCCAATGAAAAAGGTCAAAATTTGAGACTATATTGGGGGATAGACTTTATATGTTTTAAACTCTACGCTAATGGAAGAAGTTAGTAAAATAGCTAAGCTCTTCCAGGGGGATATTCTAATAGAAGGAGTACTTGCACCATATGTACTTCTCCCCCCACGTAAAAAGAAATTTCATTATATGATACTTGAAGAGGCCATCAGCTTAGATTGATTTGATTGAGATTGACTCATGAACTCCGGAACTTTATTTCATAAAGACCTGAACTTACTAAAGCTTTCAGAGTCACTGTTTTAGCTATCTCCTTCACCCCGTAAGTCAAGAAAGAGATCTAAGAGATGAGGTCTCCCTCTATTAAAAAAAGCTTTCAGCGGGCTTCTGACTAAAGAAAAATGCCTCTTTTTTATAGGGCTTGTCAGTCACTCATTAGACAAGAGCAAGCTTCCCTACTCCCGCCGAACTTTAAAGAAGGAAGTCAAAGAGCCCCTACTGTAAGGAATTCAAAGAACCACTCCTCTTTTCTTGCTTGCATCTTCACTAAGTGTGAGCTCCTAGTCATCTATCCTTTTCTTGCTTCCATCTTCTTTCCTATCTGATATTTTGAATAGTCCTTCAGCTTCAATAAAATATTCCCTAGATGGGTGGGTATTCACTCCTAAGACAAGGGGCTACCATAAGACTATAGCTAGAGTACAGAAGATGAGCAAGACCTAGCAAAGACTAGCTCCTAAGGCTCTCTTTGAGGAGAAGAGCTCCTGCGTCAGGAATTCTTTTAGAGATAGGAAATCTCTTGCTTTACTCTAATCATTACCCCTATACCCCCTCCTTATCCCAGTAGCTGGAGTCTTGGAATCTAGTACTCGATGCACGAGGGCTACCCTTCCAGCTTCTGTCTCACCACCCCTTCTCCCTTCGGGGGGTTATTAGGGGGGTATGTAAGTCCCTCTGAGAGTAGGCCGGCAAGCAAGGAAATGTAGAAGAAGGCGGCGCTAAGGCCCCCTTTCTGATAAGAAGAGTGCTTTTCCTTCTCCTTCGCTCCTGTCTACTCCTTTCTTTCCTTACTATAATATAAAAAGAGTGAAGTGACCCATAGGTATGGGGCACGAACGATATAACAAGGAAGTAGTGCCTTTCGCTTCTTAGCGTCCCGCCTCCATTCCTAAAGTCAGTAATGGAGTAAGGGACGACATCTTTTCTTTCCAAAAAAACAAAAGCTGCTAAGAAAGCTCATCCCCCCCCGATGTTAAGGGTATGGAGTCGACGTCGCAGTATAGGTATAGCAGCCCTTACTTCTTCCCATGGACCATCTTGCGGATTCATAGTTCACGCGTACATGGGGACTGAGCCAAACCTTCCTATGAACTGGTTTCCCAGGCCAGCGCATAGGAAGGTTTGCCCATGCGGGGCTCCCGAGGCAGTAATCCCAACTCCTTCCGGTCGAAGGAATCTTACCTCGGGAAATGGCCGCCTTCTTGTGGCCGGTCTTTCCAGGTTTCCACCAATCTGTCACCTGGAGACGAGTAGTCTCGGGCATCTTCCTGGATCCCTTTTGGGGACGTTAGTCCTTCTCCCCGAGCCGTACAAAGACCGGTGTTCTCGACCATTACTTTTTATATTTAAAACTTAGGATAGGAATAAGAAAGGAGACAAAGGAACAAAGTCTATAGACTAAAAGCGGATGATGGCTCTTGGCTTGAGAATGAGAAAGAGATCATCTCTAAATTCCAAAATCATTTCAAAGCATTGTTCTCCTCTTCTGGTCTGAGAGATTGGTCTGTTGCTAGCAGCCATATCAGACAAGTCATTACACCTGACATGAACTCTCTCCTGATGAAACCCCCATGCATGGAGGAAATCAAACTTGCCACCTTCCAAATGGGGCCATACAAGGCACCAGGACCTTCGGGTTTTTCTGGGGTGTTCTTCCAATCCTATTGGAAAACAGTGGGTGACTCAATCTGCAATGTGGTCCAATAATTTCTCACAGAAGGCACAATCCATAGGGAACTCAACAAGACTGACATTGTACTAATCCCTAAAGTCCCAAATCCTGAAGATGTGGGCCAATTTAGACCAATCAGTCTTTGCAACTACTCATACAAGATCATTTCCAAGGTCTTGGTGAATAGAATGAAAGAGTTTCTTCCCCAAATCATTTCTCCAACTCAGTGTGCTTTTGTTCCAGGAAGGCAAATTCAAGACAACATCTTGTCATGAGGCTTTCCACTACCTGAGATTGAAGAAAGAGACAAAGAAGTATGAAATTGGGCTCAAATTTGACATGAATAAAGCCTATGACAGAGTTGAATGGGACTTTTTGGAAGTAATTCTATCCAAAATGGGATTCTGCAGCAATTGGGTGAGGCTTATTATGAATTGTGTATCTTCTGTGACCTATGATGTTGTAGTGAATGGTAAACCAACTGGGAAGATCACTCCTTCTAGAGGGTTAAGGCAAGGTGACCCTTTATCTCCCTACCTATTTCTATTTGTAGCAGAGGTCTTATCGTATCTAATATGGTTGAAGATGCAGTGAGTTCTGGGAGGGTAATTGGAATAAAGTTGGCCAGAAACTGTCCCACCTTGTCACATTTACTATTTGCAGATGACTCTTTGTTCTTCTTTAGAGCTACTCAAGAGAATCGCATGGAAATTAAAGGAATTCTGGACATGTACTGCCAAGCGGAAGAGGGTCTGTGTGCGGATTTGAGTCCAAAAGGCTTTGTCACGCAGGTAGAGTGTGACAGCGGCCTCCGTCGAGATGTGTTCGGGACTTGCCTTGGTCCAGGCCATAGGCAGATCAGACGACTCCCGCTCAAAGATTGACAGGCGTGCTCAGATTCTGATTTGCTTGTGCGCCTGAGGATCGCGCTTCCGGCTTATCCAAAGAAGCCAGTTCCTTAGTATCTTTCTTTTCTTCTTACTTAGGAATGAGTGTGCGATTCCGGTCTTCTTTCCGGTTCAATCGACGGCTGGCAACAGCTTAAGATCGGCTCTGGCTTCTGCGCTCTTTAAGCGCGGGCGATCCGTGAATCCCGCCTATCTGAATCTATTGTGGAGGAGTCACAGCTTGAGCGCGTGGCTTCAGCTCGTAGCGCAGTAGTTGTTGGAGCCTAGCGAGCGAGAGGAGGTCGCGGGAGAGACGACTGTACTGTAAAAGAGTCGGAAGAAGGAGACAGAGACAAAGATCAGTGCTCAAAATAGGGCTTTACTGAGCCGGAGACACAGCCAGCTGCTCGGGCTAGCTACCCATCCCTTCGCTGAACTCGCGGACAGAAGCTTCCAGTCCTAGTCCGTACTCTTAAGTCGATATGGTTTCACAGAGGAAGATCAACTCCTTCTCCGGACTCCCTTACGCTCGTCCCCTTCCCTTCGGTTTCCTCACTCGTTAAGCCTTCACTTCAACAAAAGCCATTGGATTCCGTAGAGCGCAAGGCGGTAGAGTCCAGTCCGTGTGCAGTGTCAACATTATCTCATTCATACTCCGAAACGGTGGTGATCAGCTAGCTGCAAGCAATCCGTTCGTTGCTTTGCTTTCTCTTTATCAATCGAATAGACAGCATTCGTCAATCCGTTGTGCGGTAGTACACCTCTCCTCTCCCCCTCTCCTTATCGGTTGAGCAGTGAAACCCCCAAACCTATCCGCTTTAAGGAGCAGGTAAACCTCGCCCAAACTTAGCTGTTGATGCATGCATGTCTAGTCAACATGCCGTAGCTATACCGCGACGCTGGCTCTGGCTCCGTACCTCCACCCGAAAGTCTAAAATAAATCCGTTGCTTGTTCTAACGCGCAACTGCTTTATTTAATTAATTGATTTATGTCCTAAACGTAGCTGTTGAGTCTCCCATTTTCCATAACCCCCTTGGGCACTAATCTCTGTCCCCCGACTCTTTGACAGCAGCTAACTCCGCTCCGGACTCCCTCCTTCGGTTTCCTTCTTAGGTTAGGGACGAAAGCCAATAAATAGCGGCGGCTTCCTGATCTACGAGCACCCTGAATTGCTTGCTTGTTTCGTTGAGTTTACTTTCTCAATAGAACGCATTCTATGATATTGAGAAAGTACGCTAAGGAAAGGAGGTGAGATCGGCTCGACAGCTAGATCTAGATGTGAGGGAACAAGCAACTCAACTGCAAGCTCGGCTGGTCTGGTAAGGAGAGGGTGATGCTACTGAGAAGAACTTCGCAGTCAAAAACGTAGCGGGCTGGAATAAGACGAAGACGGCCAACCTCGGAACGTGTGGTTAGAGACCCACTGGAACTAAAAAAAAGGAAAGCCTGCTTCAAAACGAGCGTCAAAGCGCGCGCATAGATGATCCCACGAAGTAGTGACTGTTCCCCAATGTTTCAATTTGGCTTTTTTGATTTTATCACCAACCACAGTGATATATCAGCCAGCTAGCTGGAGTTCCACTTTCGATCGTCCAGTGGCAGGCAAATCCTGACTTTTGACTGACTGACGACCTTCTTTCCCTATACCCAGATTAAGAACCAATTGATCCAGTCGAAGAGGCGGTAGAGGCAGAGGCACGGGCAGATAGAGGTGAAATATATATAATACGCCGGAGCCCGTTTACTCAACAGAAGCTATTTATATAGCATTATTAGTAGGTTTTTCTTCGAAGAAGAATATTCAGTTGATCCATATCCATACGCAGAGCTATCAGTCTGCCCGAGCAAAAGTACCAGTTTGAGCGCCCGCCTAGCTTCCTTGTTAGTTCGATATCCATGGCCCATCCATTTCAGATCCTCTCTTTCCCAAAGCCTAAACCTATTCCATATCCCCCGTTGGAGAGCTTGTTCTAGCATCTCTGCCGCCCTTATTAGAGATTGTTATTTCTTTCGCGCGTTCTACCTTCCTGAGGAGTGGCACAGCCTAATGATTACTATCAATTTTTACATAGTTATTTGCATTACAATTTTTCTCATTCTCACCAATTCCATTCTGAAATGCTGCTGCCCGAGGAAAGACAAGCAGAGGAAGCCCTCACATCACATAGTTGGGCCCTCTAACTCATGCTCGTCTATTGGTGTGCTCGTCGGCACTGTCTGTAAGCGTGAGAACCCTTTATCCCGAGCGAGGACTGATTAAATGGCAACGTGAGGATGGAGCTCGCTCAATGGGAAGCGTGCCAGTTGTTTGATAGTTTCGGTGGTCTAGAATTAGAACAGGTTGTCAGATAGCGTGCGCATCTCCTCAACTTGGACCTCTCGAATTGACTCAAGCTCGTGCACAAGGATGGAGAAAGGAGAACACCTGGCTGTAATCGCGACTTTCGGCTGCCCAGCATGGTCTCTTAATATTCATCCATACCCTGCTAAATCACCTCTAAGAGAACCGTGCGTGTTCAAGCACCACATATCTGGGTCCGGAGGGCGCCATGAACACCATGTGGGAGATGGAACAGTAAATTGAACTCAAATCTGCCAAGAGTCTAGGAATTCTCTACTCTTGGGGGCGTCGTCCACTGCATCTCGCCAACTCAGGAATCTTTTTCCGGTATCCCTAGTGATCATAACTACTATCTCTTCCCATGGCTTATATTGATTTTGGAAAATATGAGAGTTACGTTCACCCGCGGTACACTGTTGCACAAAAAGAAAGCGAATTCGGCCAACCAATAAGATTTTAATAACCCAAATGTCTTGGACCCACCTGATCTCCTTATCCCATGTGAACTGTCCTCTCCTACGATACCGACATCTGCCAAGGATAGATCTCCACACCTTCTTTGAGTAGGAAGACCAACAAAAGAATAAGTGATCATGGTCTTCCACGTGCATCCTGCATAAGCAGCAACTAGATCGACTAATTATACCACAAGAGACCAAGACATCTTGAGTGAGCAGTGCTTTCCGAAGAGCCATCCAAGTAATAAAAGAAAACCGAGGTACATTGCTACTAAACCAAAGCAATCCAGCCCATTCAACCTTCAGGTGAGACTCTCTAATAGTTAGTTTCTCATGCATAATATTGGGAATAAAAACAATCTTGGCTTGCTGTCCACACAATTTCATCACCATGACACTTCATGAGAATTTCAATATCTTAAACCTCGTCCCAAACTTAATACAAATCCGGTGCTAAAGGAAATTAAAGGCTTCCCGTCTTCAACAATAGATGATACAAGAGCTAACCAATTTGGGCACAAGAACCTGTCACCAAAAAGATTTAGAAGAGTACCTACAGGGTGCCATGGGTCGAGCCACATAGCTGTAGTAGAACCCTTCCCTATAAGATGAAGGACTACATTTTCTGCAAATTCTCGGACATAGAGCACACTCCGCCAACTCCATGAACACGAGGCCGGCATTGGGACAGTCCAAATAGAGTCTCCGCCGGACTGAAAGTGAAGGGGCCCGCCCACCACACTCCCCTTCCCCTGTTCCATGGCTGAAACAGCAGGGCCTCGCCTTGCTGCGTCGCCTTATCTGAGAACAAGGGCGACGATTTCATTTCTTCTACCGCGCAAGAAGACTACAAATGCAAGATTGAAAACTCGCCTTTGTTTTGTTTGCTCTCTGCATCGTCAGAGCGCCCCGCCCCGGGACGTTGGCTGCTGTGTACGAAGATTGTCAAAGGCTCGCACGTGTTCTATCCAGCCCAGCCCGAAGACTATTCTTCTTCAATCCATAAACTGGTCCCACTAGCTGGGTATTTGACCACTCGACCGATCGACTAAAAAAAACCAATGATTATTGGAAAAGGTCGATCGATGAGTTGTTTCTTCTCCCGCAGTCTCCTTCATCGCAACGATTCTTCCCCGTTCAAGAATCACTGTTTTCGTGATCGAATGACGAAATAGATATACGAACTGTATAGGATCATTCGCTGGAATGGGATAAGTGATTCTTTTATAGGATCCCAATGGGATCTTAGAATCAACTAAGGATGCAATAGGTATTTGTGATCGATCAGCTTCCAGTATGACCGAAGACTTTCTATCGGAATCCAGAATAACTACACAATCAGGTTGTTGGTTCGACCCTAAATTGATCTTCTTCTTTCTCGAACGGATTTTTTTCGGACTTGAACAAGAATTGGTCAAAAAAGCCCCGATCCTCCATTGAGAATCATTGATACGGCTCGCCATCTCTTCCATTATCTCATATATAAAAATATGATTGGTCTTTAAAAAGAAGGAACGGCCTTTTTGACGAATGGGAGATCCTATAAAATGAAAAGCGTTTCGTAAACAAATAAGTGTCTTGTCTGAATCGAGAATAGCAATTCCATTTCTGGAACCACAGATATAGACTTTGAAATGGTGAGCAGCTACCCGACGGCCGAGATGTGCGTTCGTAGTAAGTAATTTTGTACAAACTAGAGAATGGATTGTCATTTTGTGTTTTCGTTTCCCGAGATACAGGTAGTAAGTAATTACATAGAATAAGAGCAGAATTTGGTTTTTCGGTTGGGTTGAGGGCGGAGCTTGATACTGCAACGAAAAATCAATCTTTAATAAAAAGTTCCTCCCAGATACATTGCTTAACTTACATACCCGGGCCCGGCTCAACATTCTTGGAAAACAATCGAATCTAGGGTCCGGAGGAGAATTGGCCATTCAATCTTGTGAACTAATCGAGACCGAAATTGGATAAGGAGATACAAACGGAGAGGAATAACCAATCGATGAAAGAACATGAAACCATTCTGTTTCAATAGAGGTACGGGAAACGGTTGGGGGCAATGAAGTAGGTGAAGTGGTTGGATTTTGCGAGCTGTTCCAACCACTGCTGGATGTGATTCCAAGAGCCGAACGAGAATGAATACCACACAGAAGAGTCAAGACCGGGCTCCCTAATGGAATGTTTAACCGATCCATTCCGGATCGATCGAATTGGTACGGAAGTTGTAACATGGGAAAACCACGGAAAACACGACTTATTTGAATAACCCGGTGACCTACCAATTGTAGAAGTAGGATCTTTGGCAAGCAATAAGCACTAAAATAATACAATTCGAGTGTACCATCTTCTTTCTCATTTCGAGGAAAAGGTTCGGAAAGAAAGGGAAACAACGGAGGGATCCGAATCGGACCTAAATGGGAATGACATAAAACGTCTTTTTCAAAACCTATCATTAAGGGCGTTACGACGATATACGAGAGGAATAAAAAAAAACTCGTGATTGGTGTGGAGG